TTTATATTGCATAAATATCAATGAATTGTTTCAAGGCCGGGCCTAATTACCCTTTTCGAGAACTTCTTGATCCCCTCTTTCCATATTTTATTTATCGTTTGTTAATTTCCTGGTTTAGTGTGATAGGCATATCACATCTTATCTTAACAATGAATGAAAGTGGGAGAAATTTAATGAAGTTCAATCCTTTTTCTGGCAGACAACTCACTCCTAGAAATATATACCTTCATATTTTTTCTATGAAATATATTATATATTTCATATTATCCTTAATATTGACAATTTCAACAAACTGTTCATACTATGAGCATAGTATGATGGCGTTCGGGCAAGCATGCCCCCATCGTCTAGTGGTTCAGGACATCTCTCTTTCAAGGAGGCAGCGGGGATTCGACTTCCCCTGGGGGTAGGGTACTACGAAAGGAAGTTGATCATGGATTATCAATAGATTGAGAATTGATTTGTCCGGGGTCGATGCCCGAGCGGTTAATGGGGACGGACTGTAAATTCGTTGGCAATATGCCTACGCTGGTTCAAATCCAGCTCGGCCCAAGGATTCGCTGAGCCAAGATCACATTATATAATCCTATAGAAAGAATAAAAAAAAACTTTCAGATATACCCCTCTTTTTTGTTCTCATAAATGCTGATCTTTTTAATAATCTAGATTCATATCACGATCTGGAAGTCTAAAGAAAAGAGCAAAGAACCGAAAAGACTCTTTTTGTTCATTGTTCATTGAACGATGGATTCTCAATCGTTTTGGCAATAACAAAAGGATTAAATTAATCCATAACACCTTATTTTTATTTTTGGGGGATTGTAGTTCAATTGGTCAGAGCACCGCCCTGTCAAGGCGGAAGCTGCGGGTTCGAACCCCGTCAGTCCCGACAGACCCAATAAAAACTTTTACTTTTCTATGAAAGGGGCGATGAAAGAGGGATAAGGAGCATAATTTTTAGATCATTAAAAAAACGGAGCAGAATTTAGAACTTAACTCTGTCCTTCTTTCCATTTCCCCTCGATTCTTTGTTTGTATTTGTAACCAATGGAAGCGGAAACACAGTTAGATGATATTTCATCAGATGCTTGTACCCGAAAGGCGAGAGTTTTTTTCGAAAAATAATGAAAAAAAAAGGCATTTTTTATTTGATTAGAAAGATTCGGTATGTATAAAAGATCTTCCTATGTTATACTATTCAATTCTGGACGGTGAATCGATTTGCTAGCTCAGATATTGTTAGTCACGATATTGGGCCGAGTCAATATCATTATCATCGAGATGTCATCCCATTGAATTTACAGGCGAAAGGTTTATCATCTCTATGGGATTAAATCCCGAGTTATTGTGAAGTAAAAAAAACGAAAGATGAGATTATGGAAGTAAATATTCTTGCATTTATTGCTACTGCACTGTTCATTCTAGTCCCTACTGCTTTTTTACTTATCATATATGTAAAAACAGTCAGTCAAAATAATTAAGTTGAATGAAACTTGACTTCGGAGTTCTTAGCAAGGATTCCCTTTTTTCTTTTTCAAATGAGCGGACTAGAATCCGCAGTATTCTATGAGATCGGATAGTATGGTAGAAAGAAATATATGACTCTTTTCTTTCTACCATACTCTTTTTTTTTTTAGTATTAGATAGTTAAAAAAGCGAACTCAATTTAGTAGTACCCTTAGAGTCCACTTCTTCCCCATACTACGAGTGAAAGGGAAAATGTAAAGACTACCATTAAAGCAGCCCAAGCGAGACTTACTATATCCATGTGACTTGTGTCCCCTATCTCTATGAATATGCAGGAATTATTCCATTATTGCTCACTAATAATAGTGGAATCAATGGTGCAGAGTCAAAAAAAAGAGGGGGGGGTGTTCTGCACCAACACTATTGATAAACTAATTCACTAAACCCATTTATTCTTAATATGATTTATAGTAGAATCGGGAAACATTAAGCCCAAGCAAAATAACAACAGGTAGTGACGTCCTTCCAAGTATCGAGGGGATGTTACTAATAGAACATGTAAGATAATAAAATATCCAGTGTTTATTTTTTCGCCCTTCCTAAATAAAAGGCATAAAAATAGGGAATCAAGACGGATCGCTATCCATCACAATCACAGACCTCCATTCCCCATTTGATCTAATCCTTACCCTCTCCCGATTCTGTCTTTTAAACAATCATAAACTAGTCTAGTCTTGACTAGGACTAAGGTTACTGAATAGAAAAAGAAAAGAAAAAAAGTGCCAATCTAATTCAAGTAGACACTACAGTAGTAGTGGAAGGGCTATCAAGACTTACCGATCTTTTCTTTTGGTGAATCCTTGGCGCAAGTATTTACAGCCCTCTACAGATGTTTAGAATAAAAGAAGTATCAAAAGCCGCCCCCCGCCCCCTCCCTGGAGAATAATTCGTTGGGTTATATCAGTAGAAGAGACTAAGGATTTTTTAGTCTTGTGTTGATCAGGCGACACCCGGATTTGAACTGGGGAAAAAG